CTTCTTCTACTACCCATCCTGTATATTGTCTTTTTCGTTCTGTCTTCGAATGGAAATTTATTAGTAGACGAGATTTTACGAAAAAAGTTCTTCATATTCATAATCATAGGAAAAGAAAAAACAAGTATTTTTTTTTATGGAAATTTGACACAACATGGGAGAACCCACTATTTATAAATTTATAATTTTTTTTTTGAAAAAATTTTCTTTTGTGAAAACCCTGAGTATCATTTCACTATATCTGATGGAACCTTCTTTTTTTTTTCACTACTCAGTCGTTATTAGGTAATAAATAATCCGAGTGATCGGATTTAGATGCTTATTTTGATAGGAAATGACATATTCAAGATTTTTTATCGAATGACTATTCATCTATTGTATTTTATTTTCATGTAAATAGGGGCAAGAAAGCTCTATGGAAAAAGGATGGTTAAATTCAATGTTGTTGAACGGGGAATTAGAATACAGGTGTAAACTAAGTAAATCAACCGATAGTCTTGATCCTATTGAAAATACCAGTCTAAGTGAAGGAACGATTATAAATGATAATGATATGGATAAAAGCATTCCTAGTCGTAGTGATAATGACAATTTTAGTTACAGTACTCTTGATCATTTAGTTGCTGTCAGTGATATTCAGAATTTCATATCTGATGATACTTTTTTAGTTAGAGATAGTAATACAGATAGTTTTTCTATATATTTTGATATTGAAAATCAAATTTTGGAGATTGACAATGATCATTCTTTTGTAAGTGAACTAAAAAGTTCGTTTTATATTTATTGTACCTCTAGTTATCTAAAGAACATATCAAAGAGTCATGATTCCGACTATAATCGTTCGATGTATGATACTAAATATAGTTGGAATAATCAAATTACTAGTTGCATTGAGAGTTACATTTGTAGTGAAAGTGGAAATAATAGTGAAAGTGCTAGTATAAGAGATGGTAGTGATTTCACTAGAACAGAAGGTTCTAATAATCTAGATGTTACTCAAAAATACAGGCATTTATGGGTTCAATGCGAAAATTGTTATGGATTAAATTATAAGAAATTTTTGAAATCAAAAATGAATATTTGTGAACAATGTGGATATCATTTGAAAATGAGTAGTTCAGATAGAATCGACCTTTCGATTGATCCGGGTACTTGGGCTCCTATGGATGAAGACATGGTCTCTCTAGATCCCATTGAATTTCATTCGGAAGAGGAACCTTATAAAGATCGTATTGATTCTTATCAAAGAAAGACAGGATTGACTGAAGCTGTTCAAACAGGCACAGGTCAATTAAACGGTATTCCCGTAGCAATTGGGGTTATGGATTTTCAGTTTATGGGGGGTAGTATGGGATCTGTAGTAGGCGAGAAAATCACCCGTTTGATCGAGTATGCTACCAATCAATGTTTACCTCTTATTTTAGTGTGTGCTTCTGGAGGAGCACGCATGCAAGAAGGAAGTTTGAGCTTGATGCAAATGGCTAAAATATCTTCCGCTTTATATGATTATCAATCAAATAAAAACTTATTCTATGTATCAATCCTTACATCTCCGACTACAGGTGGGGTGACAGCTAGTTTTGGTATGTTGGGGGATATCATTATTGCCGAACCCAATGCCTACATTGCATTTGCGGGTAAAAGAGTAATTGAACAAACATTGAATAAGACATTACCTGAGGGTTCACAGTCGGCTGAATATTTATTCCATAAGGGCTTATTCGATCCAATCGTACCACGTAATCCTTTAAAAGGTATTTTGAGTGAGTTATTTCACCTCCATGTTTTCTTTCCTTTGAATCAAAATTCAATCAAGTAGAGCCTTAATCAAAAAAAAAATTGGATTTGTGATCAACCAGTAGTTATTCATTTAGTTTAAAGGAATCAAATTCAAAATCCAAAGAATGGATTTTTCTTTGGTAACATAAGATTTCATTGTAGAAAGAATCATGTGGATTATTCTTTTTTTTTTTTTTACAGATATTACTAATTAGTAATTAGGAAATCTCTATGAAACAACATAAAAGAGTGAATTCTTTTTTCTTTTTATTTATAAGAAAATCTTTATTCCAGTTAATTAAATGAAAATTATAAGACAAGAAAAAGAAAAAATATTAATATAATAAATTAATAAATAAAAAAGTGGATTATCATACATATATTTCATGTCGAAAGATGAAAAATTCTGTTCTACATTCCTTTTCTATATCTATATATATACTCATCTATATATAGAATTCTAGATTCATTCTAATTTTTAGAGAATTCAAATAATTATACTCATGTAGATATACTTATTATAATTATAGAATTCTTCTAATTCTAAGAAATTTGAATAATTATATATATATGAATATATGCATTATAATAATTCTAAGATATTTTTCTAACAATAAATAACAGATAAAAATATTAATATAATTAGGATAAATAACAATAATAATAATAATAAATAACAGGTACAAATATTAAGTCTATTAAATCGAGGTATCCATTCTATGACAACTTTCAACAACTTACCCTCTATTTTTGTGCCTTTAGTGGGCTTAGTTTTTCCGGCAATTGCAATGGCTTCTTTATCTCTTCATGTTCAAAAAAACAAGATTTTTTATTTTTAAATACGATGGTGCCAAATCTTGTATATATATATATATTTTTTTTTTTAGAATGCGACTTCTACCATAACACAGATATTTATTTAGTAGGATAGAGTATAACATATAGCTTACTCTTTCCATAAACGATTATACATGACATCTGAGTAAATGAATTATAAATATTTGAAAAAAAAAAAGAATCGAATAGATGGGAATCGGAGCGAATATCTGAGATATAGATATAAAGTCAATATATCTATATATAAGTATCTATAGGAAATTATATGTCAGTTGATCTTATTATTTTAGATCTAAACAATTCGATGAATTACTCTTAAAGGTTCACATCAGAATAATACTAGTTGATGAGAGTTACTTCGGAAACCAACAAAAGTAAAGTAAAATTTATTTCGGTTATTTTTTTTATTCTTCCAATTCCAATAAAATGCAATTAGATCTAGTATGAGTTGGCGATCAGAACATATATGGATAGAATTTTTAAGGGGATCTCGAAAAACAAGCAATTTCTGCTGGGCCTTTATCCTTTTTTTAGGTTCATTAGGGTTTTTATTGGTTGGAACTTCCAGTTATCTTGGTAGAGATTTGATATCTTTATTTCCGTCTCAGCAAATCATTTTTTTTCCACAGGGGATCGTGATGTCTTTCTATGGGATCGCAGGTCTCTTTATTAGTTCTTATCTATGGTGCACAATTTCGTGGAATGTAGGTAGCGGTTATGATCGATTCGATAGAAAAGAAGGACTAGCGTCTATTTTTCGTTGGGGATTTCCTGGAAAAAATCGTCGCATTTTCCTCCAATTCCTTCTGAAAGACATTCAATCCATCAGAATCGAAGTGAAAGAGGGTATTTATGCACATCGTGTCCTTTATATAGAAATCAGAGGCCAGGGGGCCATTCCCTTGACTCGTAATGAGAAGAATTTGACCCCACAAGAAATTGAACAAAAAGCTGCAGAATTGGCCTATTTCTTGCGTGTACCAATTGAAGTATTTTGAAAAATGAAGCGAAGAATGAATGCTTTCGTATTCTTAGTTTTTAACACGAGGGAAAAACCGATAAATTCTTTTTTTTTTATTTGGAATTAATACGTTAGATACAGATAGATTATATCTTGTAAATTATCTCGACTTTTTTTGTCAATCGAACTTTCTCTTTCTTTTTTTATTCTTTTTGGTATTCCTTAATTATAATTAACAAAATTACCAAAGGATTGGACCACTTATAACGAAAACTTCTGCCTTGTTTTGACACTCATTTTTGACCATAACATCATACAATAGTCTTGATAAAGTTCTCTTAAATTTTCTTGGACTGGATTGTGGGTAGTAGGCGAATTTTGTTTTTTTTTTTTTTTTTGAAATATTTTCTATTTTGATCGAAAAGGGACTTCTTTCACCTGTAAATCCTAATCCTGAAGTGGTTCTTTCGTGCATTCATCGAAACCGGGCAATTGCTTCAAATTTGAGTAATTGCTATATTTTGAAACAATAGATATTTTTTTTTTCTTGTTTCGAAATTTAAGGACTAACCACTCAAGCACAAATAAAAAACAGAGAATAGATTGATAATAGAATCAATATGACTTGTAATAGAACTTATGTTTGATATGAATATTCAATATTGTATCAAGTTGACGAATGAAGTAAGTTCATGAAAAAAAAAATAAAAGACGAAAAAATGGCAAAAACGAAAGCATTCATTCCCCTTCTATATCTTGCATCTATAGTATTTTTGCCCTGGTGGATCTCTCTTTCATTTAAAAAAAGCCTAGAAGCTTGGGTTACTAATTGGTGGAATACTGGACAATCTGAAATTTTCTTGAATCATATTCAAGAAAAAAATATTTTTAAAAAAGTTCTAGAATTAGAGGGACTCTTCCTCTTGGACGAAATGATAAAAGAATACCCAGAAACACATCTACAAAAGCTTCCTATCGGAATTTACAAAGAAACAATCCAATTGATCAAGATACACAATCATGATCGTATCCATATGATTTTGTACTTCTCTACAAATATAATCTCTTTTGTTATTCTAAGTGCTTATTCTATTCTAGGTAATGAACAACTTTTTCTTCTTAACTCTTGGATTCAAGAGTTCCTATATAACTTAAGTGATACAATCAAAGCTTTTTCTATTCTTTTATTAACTGATTTATGTATAGGCTTCCATTCGCCCCATGGTTGGGAACTAATGATTGGATCTGTTTACAAAGATTTTGGATTTGCTCATAATGATCAAATTATATCCGGTCTTGTTTCCACTTTTCCAGTCATTCTAGATACAATTTTAAAATATTGGATCTTCCGTTATTTAAATCGTGTATCTCCGTCACTTGTAGTGATTTATCATTCAATAAATGACTAAAAAATGATCCACTG